TATTATAATTTATAATTCATTATAATAAGATTAGCAAATTTATAACTATACCTATACTCTAATTTAGTAGTATGTTATAATTTATATAATGATATTAAATTATACGTATATTCAATTATACAATTTGTTACTTTTTTATTCTAAATATCCACAATAACTTTATTCGTACTTCAAATAGGAATACTACCGCCGGAGTTTTTTGATTTATGAAAAAATCAAAGCCCCTTATCGGATTTGAACCGATGACTTACGCCTTACCATGGCGTTACTCTACCACTGAGTTAAAAGGGCTTGTTTGATTCAATTCCTGAATAAAGTTACCAGCCACTATGAGTTTAGTATATATACTTATTATAATATATGTACATATAAGACTATATCTTATACGTATAACAGTTCGTTCAGAAATGAAAAATTTGACTTGTCCGGTAAATAAAATTCTAGGGGAGGATATACTAGTGAATATAGGTAAAATAAAACGGTTTATTGATATTGGATTTGATAAATAGCAATACAATGAATTGTTTCCGATCCTAATTGACATCATAACGAAATTCATTTGATTCATACATGTACCCACTAATTTAACAGAGATCCAACATATTTCATTGAATGATTGATAAAGAAATTTGGCGCAGTCTCGGAACTCAATTATGAACTAAATTATTGGCGGAAAAAAATGCTATAGAATCGTGAAAGATGGAAAGATCCTCCGTATCGAGTCATACCATTCCATTCTATTGACAATTTAAAAAAACTGTTCATACTATGAGCATAGTATGATGGCGATCCTGCAAGTATGGTATGCCCCCATCGTCTAGTGGTTCAGGACATCTCTCTTTCAAGGAGGCAGCGGGGATTCGACTTCCCCTGGGGGTAGGGTACTACGAAAGGAAGTTGATCATGGATTATCAATAAGCCTGGAATTTCTTCTTCCTGGGTCGATGCCCGAGCGGTTAATGGGGACGGACTGTAAATTCGTTGGCAATATGTCTACGCTGGTTCAAATCCAGCTCGGCCCAAAAATTCGCCGATCTACCACGAAATGGTATCATATAACCCATTTTGTGCTCTCCAGAAATGCCCGATCCCCCAATACGGAAGAGAATTTTTCTTCTCTGATATATATATCTATAGCACTATTTATTTACTCTATTTTTCCAACAAATTAGGATCTGTAAGTATAAAATCAAATCTAAGGAAAGGGGTAAAGAAAAAACCCTTTTTCATTGAAAGAGTAATTATCCCATTTATTTGGCAATAACGAAAGGATTACTAGTAATCCAGGTCGTTCTCATTAAAGCGCATACCCATACGGGTATCAATATATCACTCATGGCTCTGTTACAACACGCCAATTTGAATCTAAATTCTAAATTGAAAGGGTTAGAATAAAATCATAAAAATATGTATACATAATACTTTATTTTATTATGGTATTTACTTGGGATTGTAGTTCAATTGGTCAGAGCACCGCCCTGTCAAGGCGGAAGCTGCGGGTTCGAGCCCCGTCAGTCCCGACGGATCCAATAAAAAAATATATCAATTCCGCTCTCTATTTTTTGTGAAAGATTTTTTGTGAAAGAAAGTAAGTAGAATTTCATTCCCAACGGCAATCCCTCTTCTTTATTTTTTTTTTTTCTTTTTTATTTCACATTTATCAGCAATGGGGGAATTTTCATTTCTTTGACTAGTACTGAATTCGATTGTTTTATACCGAAACTTGTACTCGTCTTTATCATCCTTCTTTTGTTTTCCAAGAAGATTAGATTAGATCAGTAAAAAAATAAGTTTCGAACTTCTTCCTTTTTTTTTTTTTTATTTAGCTTCTATTGTTTGTTGGGGGTTGTTTAGAATCAATGGTAAGTGTAAGGGCGGTTCAATGATACTTCATCAGATGGTTGTACAAAGAGGGCGGTAGGTGATAGAAAAGAAAGAATGAAAAAGAATGCTAAATAAAAAAAAGGAATTATTATTATTGGTTGGATCAGGAATAAAATTTGGAGTTCGGTATGGATAAAAGATCTTCCTATGTTATACTATTCAATTCTTGACGATGAGTTGATTTGATAGTGCAGATATTGTTATTCATGATATTGATCCGATTCGATATCATCAAGATGTAATTCATCCCATTGAATTTACAAGCGAAAGATTTATTATCTCTATGGGATTAACTCCCGAGTTATTGCGAATTAAAGAAAAATGAAACAATGAGATTATGGAAGTAAATATTCTCGCATTTATTGCTACTGCACTGTTTATTCTAGTTCCTACCGCTTTTTTACTTATAATATACGTAAAAACAGTCAGCCAAGGTGATTAATTTGAATTAAACTTGACTTTTTAGTTCTTATCAATAATTGAAGAGAAGAAAGGGATTCAAATTTCGCGTCTTAAATGAAATGGGCAGACTAGAATTAGCCGTATTCTATGAAATACGATAGTATGGTAGAAAGAAATATCTGAATCTTTCTACCATACTATCTACTATTGTTATTGTAGTGTATATTTATTGTAGTGTATATTAAGGTGTATTGTAATCCGGGTTAATTTAATAGAGATCAATCTACAATAGTATCGTCATATTCCTATATATTGGTATATATCGATATCAATTACATATTATATATAATGTATATAGTGCCCCCCCAATTCTATTTCTTTGCTTTATCCATCTGTCTTGTATTTAATTTGTGTTGATTTCAATCAATTTGAAATAATTGAAAAGCGACTCGTACGATTCTAATTCCTGGATTGTTGATTATTTTCAATATGAATCCCGATCAAAAGAATCAAGGGCCTCTTCGATGGGTATAATAAAAGAAAATAAAGTAATCTTTTTATTAGCATTCCGACGAAGAAGTCATTGATCGATCAGTTGACATATGATCTATGGAAACTTCTTCGGATTTCAAAAAAGGGGGGGAAAGGATTAGTAAACCTCTTTTAACGTTTGAACAGTGAGTTCAATAAAACAAGTACAACATAAATAAAATTTCCAAAATATTAAAACAAACGGGAAGTGCGCAATATGTGACTCGCCCAAGACAATACAATATTTTAGTCTGTGTAGTATCTCGTTAGAGAACTACTATGTCTGTGTTGTTTCCGATAGAAAATGTGTATCTACGTAATGTAATAACAGAACTATTTTCTCTTTGAATAAAGGGAAACAAAAAAGTAAAATAAAAAAAGTGCAACTCTTCCTCACGGCCCATATCTAATTTTAGTAAGAGTCGGTTCATCGAAATAGAAAATTGATCAAGAATTCAGTTGGAATAAATTTACTACCATTTGTATTTCTTTTACTTTGTATTCTTTTTACTTTCGAAATACAAACACGGAAATAATTGAAATATTTGTTTGATTGAAAGAGTATTCTTCATATATATTATTCATAAACTATATTACTACACGAAAACCCAAGAGAATTTTGAAATGCAGATATTTTTTTATTTCTATTTCAATTTAAAAATTGAATTTAAAATTGAAATAGAAATAATGAAATTTCAACTAAAAAAAGCTTTTCAGAACTGAACGATTTATAAAAAAAATTGATACAGTTTAATTCCTAAACTCAATTACAATTAGTAGTACTTCTAGAGTCCACTTCTTCCCCATACTACGAGTGAAAGGGAAAATGTAAAGACTACCATTAAAGCAGCCCAAGCGAGATTTACTATATCCATGTGAATTATGTCCCCTATCTATGAAGGAATTCTTGAATTATTGTTCACTAATAAATAATAGTGGAATCACTGGCGCAGAGTCAAAAATTCGGACCTAACGTCGTTGATGAAACAATCCAATAAATCCAACTCTAACTTATAAGGGGTCTTATAAGATTTCTAGTATAATCAGAAAAGATTAAGCACAAGCAAAATATGTGGAGACCCCCTTGGAAGTATCAAAGAAATGCTACTAATATGTAGAAATACTAAAAATTATGTAGAAATACTAAAAATCTATTCTTTCTTTTGTTGTCCTTCATTAAGTTAAGTAAAAAGTCTAAAAAAATAGAAGAAAGGTAGATCACTACCCAACCCATACCCTATTTCTTTCCCATTTTGTTTTGATCTAATCCTTACCGTCCCTTATTGTCTCTATGAAACAATCGGAGGACGCCCTATTATGTTCTGTTCTTGACTAGGGGTTAACGAAAAAAGAAAAAAGGTATAGTATATAAGGTATAAAAGGTATATTAAGTAAAAGCCAATTACTCATTCAATCGAATTAATATTGATTGAATGCCGGAGTACTCAAAGACTTTGATGAATATGTATACAAAGTATCTTCTGGCCTTTCCGCAACTAAAAACGGAATTTGATTTCCGTCCTGCTATCCAATCTAATTCAAAACCCGGCCCGTAGACACTCCGTTAGTAATGGAAGGACTATCACGATTTATCAGTTTCCTCCGTTTGCTTCCGCCGGAAAAATTTCCAAAATTCTATCAGCAAAACAGAAGAAGGTATGTCAATTCTTTTGGTGATTAGGCGACACCCGGATTTGAACTGGGGAAAAAGGATTTGCAGTCCCCCGCCTTACCGCTCGGCCATGCCGCCAAAACGATACCAAATCAAAATCTATCAAAAAATTATCCTTTTGTCTTCTTATTTATTGTACTTGTATTTTGAATCTTAATCCCGTTTTCCTTAATTTTTTTCTAAAAGAAATCTTTCTTTTTTGTTTGAGTTGGATCCATCCCTTCGATTGATTGTATAGTATCTTAAAACCATACAATCTCTAAAAATTTCCCTTACTTTTCTAGTGAAAAACAAAATTTTGATTTTTCAGTCATAAAAGAAAAAATTCAGCACAAACTGGAACCGTTAACTATTATATAATTCATGAATGATTCGTAAATTTGAATCTCAAATTGCGTTTCCTTAATGATATAAGAAAATAAAAATTGATACAATCAGTATTGGTTTTTTTATTGAAAAAAAATCCTTCGCAATTTCAATTATAACAGCAATTCCGGGTATATAGAAATCC